ATTTGAAATAGAATTTGGTAACTAAAGTTAGTAATATAATCTAGTAATTAAGTTCTAGTAATTAAGGTAATTAAGTTAGAATCTTATTCTATATTAGAATCTTATAATATATTAAATTAATATAATTCATTATTATATATATTAATATATATTTGAAATCGAAAATATAGAATTTATATAAATTTATATAATAAAAAAGAATTTCCTATTTCATTAATATTCATTGATAACTCATTGATAACGAATTCTAAATTAACGGAATAATGAATTGATTAATTATATCCATTCGATTAGTTATGGCTATTAATGAAATTAAAAATTACAAAATTGCCCTTTGTCGTTTGTCGTTTTTTTTATTATTTATTAGGGTCTTCCCTAATAAAAGGATAAAAAGATAAAAGTGCAATCCAGATCATAATGAAACATTCCTATGGTTTCATTCGGAAAGGCGAAACCTAAGACGAAAAAAGACGAAAAAAAAGAATCGACCGTTCAAGTATTCAAAATTGCACACTAAAAATGATAGAAATAGGGACATGTATAAGTCTATTATATATATTATAATAGATAATAGATATATGTTATGTGATATATATCTATATTGAATTTCTGATTGGACCAAGTATGGTTTCCAATAGAGATGAAAGAAGATAGATACGAAATCAAATAGGAGCAAACACTTTTCAATACAGGAATCGATATCTAATGAATTCCACGGTTCCAGCATAATAAAAATGGAAATGAACGAAAAGGGGTAAACGGCATCATGATGTGATCCTAATCACATCACAAAAAAAGGGGGGATATGGCGAAATTGGTAGACGCTACGGACTTAATTGGATTGAGCCTTGGTATGGAAACCTACTAAGTGATAACTTTCAAATTCAGAGAAACCCTGGAATTAAAAATGGGCAATCCTGAGCCAAATCCCGTTTTATGAAAACAAACAAGGGTTTCAGAAAGCGAGAATAAATAAAGGATAGGTGCAGAGACTCAATGGAAGCTGTTCTAATAAATGGAGTTGGCGGCATTGTGTTCGTAAAGGAATCCTTCCATCGAAACTTCCGAACGGATGAAACCTATATACATATGTATACTTACTGAAAGACTATCGCCAAATGATTAAAAATGATTAATGACGACTCCAACCGGTTCTATAATTTTTATATATCTATTTAGATGAAAAATAGTCATTGATCAAATCATTCACTCCATCATAGTCTGATAGATCTTTTTAAGAATTGATTAATCGGATAAGAATAAAGATAGAGTCCCATTCTACGTGTCAATATCGACAACAATGAAATTTATAGTAAGAGGAAAATCCGTCGACTTTAGAAATCGTGAGGGTTCAAGTCCCTCTATCCCCAAAAAGACCTGGTTGCCTCCCTAATTATTTATCTTCTCATTTTATTAGCGACTTGAAATTGGTTATGTTTCTCAGTCATTCTCACTCTACTCTTTCACAAACCTATCTGAGCAGAAAAATGTTTTCTTATCACAAGCCTTGTGTGTGATATATATGATTAGGATTATGATAATGATACGTGTACAAATGTAAATCAGCATCTTTGAATAATGTGTTAAATTTGAATAATTAACAATCCACATCATTATTTGTACTGTATTGAAACTTACAAAGTTTTCTTTTTGAAGATACAAGAAATTCTACAAGGGCCTGGATAATACTTTGTAATATCTTTTCGTTTTTTTAATTGACATAGACCCAAGTCCTATATTAAAATAAAATGAGGGTGATGCGTCGTGAATGGTCGGGATAGCTCAGCTGGTAGAGCAGAGGACTGAAAATCCTCGTGTCACCAGTTCAAATCTGGTTCCTGGCACATGAGTAATTTGTATGAGTATATATTCTACAAATTAATTGATATGGGTCGACATCCATATTCAGTATTATAGTATAGATCATGATACATACTTATCCATCTAAGTGTCGGAGATATCCCCCTTACTAATTATGTTTATGTAATTATGTTTTATGTATATAAAACAGGCAAAAGAAACCATGGGTATTGTGTATTAAAGTATACAAAAGAAACGAATTCTATTTTGTTTCCTCTTCTTTTTTTATTTGTTCGTGTCTCCGCCAGTTCAAAAAAATGTTACTACTTCATACATATTCGAAAACGATTGCTTAGTTGAAAGACCAAAAAATAGAGTCTAGGGGAGTTGAAGGGCGGGAATATCCAAGATTCATCTCGGATACTGTACGAATAGAATATGACCCTCTTTCATTTCCTTATATTTTTCATATTCTATTTCTTCATTTCCTCCTATGTTACTTTCTAGAGACCTTCTAAGTGATGTGCGCGGTACATAGTTCATGATGCGGAACTCTTTTAATTTCATCCTATTGGCTCGGCTCATCCGAAAAAGTATCTTCAAAATTTGATAATTTCAATGAACCTTACTAACTCTTTTTTTTTTTTAGTATTTAATTTATTTAGCCCACCTAAAAAAATATATATATGTGAATGAAACG